ATGTACCTAAGAACATAAGCAAGAAGATGATGGCTACTTGGGAAGAAAGGATCTCGGGAATACTGACCTCTTACGAGGACTATTCTCGTAATGTATGCGGTGATTTTCAATCCCCTAGTTGGCTAGCTCATGAGCAAAAGTGGGATGAATTCCAGTTTAAGCTAAGAAGAAAAGAGGGATATCCATATTACTGCGTTCACTATTAAGATGATGGCATACACCACAGACAGCGCAACTACTGGACTGTTATTGAATCGCTTGTATCAAAAGATTGAACGAACAACACACCAAGATCCGCATCCTGGGTTAATCATTGCTTCACATCACTTCTTCGAGCCATACCCTCTTGTTAACGAGACTGACCTACTCAGTCTTGCAACCATGGATCTCTTAATCCTGTTTGCTTACCCACCCTTATCTGGTTACGGTAAGTTCACAATATCCTTTACCATGAAGCGATCTTACGGAGAGGAGATCTCATTTACGCTTGGTCCAGCTATCCCCTTGACTTATCAAGATTGTAAGTTAATTCCAATGAGTGAGGTCTATGCTCATATATATCGAACTATTATTAAATATGCTGAAATCTACGACGGTGATTATATAGTTCGACTCATGATCCGAGTCTATATGGACGGCAAAAAGATGGATAGGCCTGCCTTATCTTCAGAGGAGAGATATAGCTCACTTTCTTCAATCATTCAAGCCGGATTGAGTGAGATCGAGCCAATAACAGCAAGAGAGATCCGAAATCGTAAGCGTAGCCATCCAACCCATATCACAGCACTCAAACCATGTCGCACTGAGCTGAAACCATTCATGGTTGCCGATACCGAGACTATACTGATCGATAACGTTCATAAGCCTTATGCTGCTGGTCTCATGATGGTTCGTCCTGGTGAACAGATCTATGATATTATGATTGATACCTACTTCAGTGAAGACTACTCTATAATCTTGGATTCCTTTGAAGAAAGGAGTACTAAGGTACTTTATGACTTGGTATTAAGGATCTCAAAGATTGTTAGACAAGAAAAATCCACTTTCACTATTTACTTCCACAACTTCTCTAGATTCGATGGAATTCTCTTGCTTAAGCACCTAGCATGTCATCACAAGAGCTACAAGCTAAAACCACTGATGAGGAACCATAGGCTTTACGAGTTAGCTGTCTATTCGGGTAAGAAGATGTTATTCCGCTTCAGAGACTCCTTGAATCTACTCCCTGGAAAACTGAGTTCCCTAGCTAAGAATCTATGCCCTGGTCTAGGCCCGAAAGGCTCTATCCAATATGAAGAGGTTACACTGTCAAATCTGGCAAGTATGAAAAAAAGCTTGTTAGCCTATATGAAGCAGGACATCCTTCTCCTTGGAGGTGTAATGCAAAAAGCTCAAGAGATATATTGGAAGCTCTACAAGGTGGACATAGAAAGCAAGATAACCCTTTCCTCACTGGCTCTAAGCATCTTTCGTATGAAATACTACGATCCTTCTAATTGGCCAATCCACATCCCAAACAAGAATGAAGACAGTTTTATAAGGCGTGCCTACTACGGTGGTCATACAGATACATACAAGCCATATGGTGAGGACCTATACTACTACGATGTTAACTCTCTCTATCCCTTTGTAATGAAGGAATTTCCAATGCCTGGTGGTGTGCCAGTCTGGCATGGAAATCTGGATGGCAAGGACTTAGATAGCATCTTTGGCTTTATTGAGGCATATGTGGTATGTCCGAAGACTATCAAGAAGCCCTTTCTACCCTATCGAGACAAGAATAACACTCTCATCTTTCCAACCGGGGAATTTGTTGGAGTTTACTATAGCGAGGAGTTAAAGTATGCAAGAGGCCTAGGCTACACTGTTCTCCCAATCTCAGGCTATCTCTTTGAGGGGATGGAAAGCCCATTCAGGGAGTTTGTTAGCTCACTCTTTGAGAGCAGGTTAGAGGCAAGGAAATCCGGTAATGAGGCTATGGCCTATGTGTACAAGATCCTTATGAATTCGCTATACGGTAGATTTGGCATTAATCCTAAAAGCACGATAACCGATGTCTGCGATGAAGATCGATACAAAGATTTGATCAGGCATACTGAGTTGATATTCGGTGATAAGCTTAGCGAGAACAACTACATCGTTTCCTACCATAGCAATACCGATACTGGCTCAGATTATTGGAACCCACCGAAGAACTCTGCAGTCCAACTAGCTGCAGCGATCACTGCCTCAGCTAGGATCCATATGTACCCTTATATCTCAAGAGAGGACTGCTACTACACGGACACAGACTCAGTTGTGCTTGGTCAGCCACTACCTAAAGAAGAGATTTCTTCTTCTGTCTTAGGTAAGTTTAAGCTAGAGGACAGAGTCATGAAAGGATACTTTTTAGCACCGAAATCCTATTTCTACATCGCAATAGATGGCACCAATGTACACAAGTTCAAGGGACCAGCGAAAAACCTGGTTAATCCAGAATGGTTTGAGTTACAGTACGCGG